GAAAAAAAGAATTGGATTGTATGTGAAACATTTTGTCGAAGAAAGGTGCGTATTCACATCAACGATGCATCGACTAAAATTCATATGCAACGACTCGAATATGGGTGGAGCGGGTAGCGGGAATCGAACCCGCATCGTTAGCTTGGAAGGCTAGGGGTTATAGTCGACGTCGATTTCTCATTTTTAACATCGCTAATTCAAAACCGAACATGAAACTTTGGTTTCATTCGGCTCCTTTATGGAAAATGGATAGGTTTCCAGATCTAAGCCGTAAACGAAAAAAAGAAAGAAATACGACCCATAACACCTATGTCGGCTTTTCCCTTTGAATGGGTCCAAAACAACTCGCTTTATAGATGATCCCTCTAGAGGAGGGGAATTCGAACAAATCCTTCTAGTTACTTCGTTCTCTATTTCTACTTGCGAGAATCCTGAGGAAAAGAATTGTGTTTCCACCGAGCTGAAACAATATGTTGACTCTAGTAAACCAAAGTCATCATTTAATAGCTATTTCGCTTCAATCTTCCCTATACAAACCAAAAATTGAAGATCTAGTTACGATTCGAAATACACTTTTTGATCTTCATCCATGGACCCTTTACTCATACTCATTCAATTGGAAGTCTTAATCCAACAAAAAAATTATGCTTCGCGACTCCATAATCCAACTTTTCAATTTCTAATTGACCCTTGGATAGAAATCACGAGAATGTATATTCCTCCTCAAATCTGTCATTGAGAGGGAAAGGATTCACTCCTTTTCAGAAAGAAAGTTTTGCTAGGAATACAACGGAAAGACCCCTTAACTACTTCAGCTGTTAATAGAACGAATCACACTTTTACCACTAAACTATACCCGCTACAATGTGATTATTGTCTAGGAATGGGCCCTTTGTCGAACAAAAGAATATCGCGTAATCAAGATAGGATCAGAACAGAATCACGAAATTCGCGTGTTGACGCGTTTCGCCGGGAGAGCTTGATGAGATAGGAAAACAGGGTTTCTTTCCATTTTCAATAATCAAAAAAGAAATTGTGTAAGAATCCGTAGCTGTCTATTATCTATTTTATCTATTTTCAACTTTTCCATCCTCTCAATCTCAAGCAAAGACATTTTTTCTCAAAAAAGAGGGAGAGTGTGAGTCTTCTCTTTTTTTGAAGACGGGCTTTTCCCTATTTATTTGATTCAATTACTAGATTTTCTGAATTCAGGCCAAGCAATTGGATCTAGTAAACAAGAAGAAAATCTTAGTATTTTTTTTTGTGGATTCGGGGGTTCAAATAAAGTTTGTCCCTTGAAGCAATAACTCAGTTTTAGTATAAATAAGTTTCTTATATTAATTAAGTATGCTAAGTATGATGAGACCTTTTTTATTTTTGTACAAACCGAGAAAGGGAAAAGAAAGAAAAAGGGAAAAGAAAGAATAAATAATAAGATATGATTCATTGGAATAAAACAAGAAAGAAATGGCCTGGCCTGGTCAGTACCTAGCCAGGCCGGGGGATCCAAAAATATTTCAGACGAAAGAAAGGTTCTTTCCTTTTTTTTCTATGGGAAATATCCTCGGTATCGAAATGGAATTCGAATAGAATTACTAATCAAATAAATCTCTATCTAAATTAGGATCTAATGAGTCTCTCTCTATAGTCTAGAATAAAAAAGAAAGACTTTTTTTTTTTTATTTCATGCATAATCATACCAGGGTAATTCTCCTTTTTCAAGTGGGAGAGATGGCTGAGTGGACGAAAGCGGCGGATTGCTAATCTGTTGTACGACTTATTCGTACCGAGGGTTCGAATCCCTCTCTTTCCGTCTCCTCTGATAACTTGATATTTGCCTTTCAAAAGAAAAAACCCGAACCATTTTCTCTGATTTTATCATAGTTCAATGTCTAGAATAGAGAAAATCATAACAAAATTGGGAAATCGAGCAAGGAAAAAAAAACCGCCTTTTTTATTCCTCACGCCCAGGATTACGTCCTGGATCATTAGATAGGAATCCGAAGATGAAGAGAGAAACAAAGAATATCACTACTGTGTAAACGAAGAGTTTGAGAGTAAGCATTATACAAAATCTCCAAGATCTTTTTTGGAAAAGGGGAGAATAGATTATCCATTTTTAGACCGCATATCCTATTTTGTTTGACACCAAGAAATGAAGTGCTTTCTACAAAAGAAAGTCATTGTTGAGAAATGCATTTGTATTGTAATAATGTAATAAGATTCTTTCACCAAAATTATCTTTCATGCCCCATCTCTCTCTATATACTATATATATATATATATGTAATTGTAGGGGACCCTAATTAATACTAGTAGGGTCCTTGGTCACTGGAAGTAGAAGGTAAAAATGCGGAATAGGCGGTCCCAAAATTTCTATGTGTGAATCGAGGGTTCCTAATGTAAGACTTATCGTAGCTTATCAATTATTAGAATCTTTTTTCTCCTAAAAAATTTAAAAAATTAGGAATGTTTGTAAGACAGTAGTAAAAATATCATCGAAAACTTACAGCAGCTTGCCAAACAAGGGCTAAGAGCAAAAAGAGCACAGGTATGACTGGCATAACATCTACGATTGGATTCAAAAAAGCGTAAGCCTCGGGCAATTTAGCGAAAACAAAACTAATTGAATGAAGGGCAGAATTAAGACAGATACAGATCAAACTAAAGATATTCAGCATAACAAACATTTCCTTCTTTAATTGTATTTTGATTGAGTGATATGATATATGATAGAAGGAAAAAAATAAAGTAATAACGTAGACCAAAAATCTTTATTTTTCTTTGAATCACCCAATCAAAAAGCCTTCCCTGCTCCAACAAGAGTAGAAGGAATCATACTTTCATACATTATCTTAATTGAATTATATGTAATGATCAATAAATTCTGTTGGATTCTACAACTACACGTGTTAAATCCTAGCAATAATCTAATCTATTTCATAGAGATTTGAGCGGAAATTGACGAATCCCCAATAACAATATTAGAATTAGATTGTTTCTTAGTATGAAATAAAAGCCTAAATGGGGCGTGGCCAAGCGGTAAGGCAACGGGTTTTGGTCCCGCTACTCGAAGGTTCGAATCCTTCCGTCCCAGAGCAGTTCGATTCTAAATTCTTTTTTAGAATCTTCTGCTTCACTTTTTTTTAAAAGTGGTATCATCGAAATGCTTACCTGTCCATATAGAAAAGTCTCAAGTATAAATTGCTATGGGCTTATTGAGCCAATGACTATTCATGATTCCATATTGAATCAATTCTATTCATGATTCCATATTGAATCAATTCCATACGAGTTTCAAACAAGAGGGATGTTATGGTAAAACTTCGTTTAAAACGATGTGGTAGAAAGCAACGTGCGACTTGAAGGACATGATCGTCTGTGGACTCTTACATCCACCATTTTTTATAGGAATAAAGATGTTTCTTGGCTCGACATAGTTTGTCCTGTTCCACTAGACCAACCCTTTTTTGCTGGGGTGTCAATAGTATCTGATGGAGCTCGAGCAGAACTTAAAGTATTTATTCATTTCTCAGGGACAAGGGTCTAGGGTTAGTGTCAATCAATAAGTGGGAAAAACTTCGTAAGTATATCTTCAACATAGAACTCGAAAACATCCGAATTCAACAAAAGTTTCAAGGAGAGTTTGTTGGAATTGAGAAAACTATTTTGATTTCGATCATAAGTAAGTCTATCACACGGGAATCCACCGTTCGTATGATTCTTCGCTAGAAAGAACTCGCAAAAGGTACGTTGCTGCCATTTTGAAACGATTAAAGATCACCGAAGTAATGTCTAAACCCAATGATTCAAAGCAAAGATAAAGGATCCCGGAACAAGAAAACACCATTTTTTAATTGTCTCAACCATTGGAATCAAAAGGGATTCTAAACGAGACAAACAAGAGGGGTTAGAGACAGCTCAATAAATGAAATGGCTATGTCTAAGGATTTTCCTTTTAGCTCTTTGAGAATTAGACAACTTGAGTTATGAATACGGATGATTTTTCTTTTCTTTTTCGGGACGTAAGAAAAAAACGAATCAAAGCATAGTAATGAATTTGAAAATTTTATCGATCGATTTGGAACTATAAACTATATAATTCAAATCATTCTTTCTCGAGCCGTACGAGGAGAAAACCTCTTATACGTTTCTAGGGGGGGGCATTGTTCATCTATATCTATCCCAATGAGCCATCTATCGAATCGTTGCAATTGATGTTCGATCCCGAAGAGAAGGACGATATCTCGGGAAAGTGGGTTTTTACGATCCGAAAAAGAAGCAAACCTATTCAAATGTTCCCTCTATTCTATATTTCCTCGAAAGGGGGGCTCAACCAACAAAAATTGTTCACGATATTTCAAAAAAAGGGCTATGTGAGGAACTTCGGGTTAATTTTTAATAAAAAAAAAAAAGACTGAAAAATTACAAAATTCCCGGTTAGTTTCGTAAGTTCTGAGGTACAAACTAACCGGGACAAAACCAAATCAGCTAAGGAAGATAAGAAAAAATAAGATGAGCCTAAGCTCAGGGAGATTGATTAGTTATGAGGGAACATAGGAAATTTGCAAATTGGGTACGAAAAATAGGAATCGGCCTCTTTGCAGCGGCTTTTTTAGGTCTAGCAGGTAGTCAACTTTTTGGGTGGTTCGGTGGTAATCAGCGTACTTCACCACGCCAACCCGAGGCAATTATTGCCTTCCTTGAAGAAGAGGTTCAACCCAAAGAGCTACAAATTCTAGCTACCGAAAGAAAAATCAAGCATGAAGACTGTAGTGGCACGGGCGAAAGACAGGATTCTACGGAACGTGTTCCACTAGCAAACAAACTTTCCACTCCTGTGGAAGAAGTTCGGATTCTAAGTAGGACGCTTGATTCTACGGAACGTGTTCCACTAGCAAACGAACTTTCCACTGTGCTTCCCGAGCAGGAAGGTCAGATTCTAAGTGGCACCGTCGAAGAATTGGATTCTCCGGAAAGTATGCAACTAGCAAACGAACTTTCCACTGTGCTTCCCGAGNNNTGGCACCGTCGAAGAATTGGATTCTCCGGAAAGTATGCAACTAGCAAACGAACTTTCCACTGTGCTTCCCGAGCAGGAAGGTCAGATTCTAAGTGGCACCGTCGAAGAATTGGATTCTCCGGAAAGTCTCCAAGTGAAAAAGCGTGAACATATACTTTTTCAAATCAAGAAAAAAAGGGATCTAATAAAAATAACCGAGGCAGAGTATAAAAAACTCTCTTCCAAAGTAGGTACAATTTCGAACTTGGTCTCTGACTCCTTAACAGAGGTGCGCACGATTTATGAAACTCCTAATTTTCCCCGTATTTATGTATCCCCTCTTTATGTATTCGATTTATTAGAAAAATTAGTAAAAAAAATCGTTGACTTTTCTCTCTCAGAAGAAAATAAAAACCGAATTTACAGTAAAATTCGAGGCTTAAAAAACGATCGTGAGAGCTGCGAAAAGGATCTCGAGATCTTAGAAAAAAATATCGCGAAAGATAAAGATAGTGTGGGGTTGAATCCGAGCGATAGCGATATCGCAAGGAAAAGAAGAGATAATGCGAGAGCGCTACGTAATAAAATAAAACTCATTACGTCATTCTTAGAATTTTACCAACTAAGATACGACCACGTATCTTTAGACGTACAAAAGGTTTATACAGATCTGTTCGAAATTATCAAAAATAATAAGGCCATTGACGTAGTGGTAGACTTAGAGAACATCGTTCTGTCAGAGGATTGGGCCTTCCTACAAGTCCAAAAAGAAACACTTCAGGACTTGAAGCAAGAACTAGCGCTCTTAGAGTTAGAGCTGAAGCAACATGATTACGATCTGGCGTTGGCTCAGAGGGCTTTCGAAAACCCCCATCCGAGGGTCGGAATCGGGCGCTTCAAGGTAGAATCTATCGCGTCGGGTCAGGATACGAATAAAGAGTTAGAGCTGAAGCAACATGATTACGATCTGGCGTTGGCTCAGAGGGCTTTCGAAAACCCCCATCCGAGGGTCGGAATCGGGCGCTTCAAGGTTGAATCCAGCGCGTCGGGTCAGGATACGAATAAGATGATCCGTCCTAAGGCTAAGGTTAGCTTGAGTTCAAGTTCAAGCACTCCGATCCCCCCGGTTGGAGAGCGCTTCATTGACAAGGGCAAATCCAGCGCGTCGGTTCAGCCTAAAAATAAGATCCGTACTAAGGCTAAGGTTAGCTTGAGTTCAAGTTCAAGCACTCCGATCCCCCCGGTTGGAGAGCGCTTCATTGACAAGGGCAAATCCAGCGCGTCGGTTCAGCCTAAAAATAAGATCCGCCCAGACTAAGAATTTAATAGATCTATGATAGGGGTGCTCGCCCCACTGAAATTGTTCGTTCTATTTCAAAAAAATGAAACTGAATGAAAAAGTAGGCAAAGGGGGACTGGGCTGTCCTCTCCTCTGTGAGTATTTTTTTTTTTTTTATTGAAATTCATTTTCATTTTTTCATTAATAATAATAATTAGGGCTATACGGATTCGAACCGTAGACTTTCTCGGTAAAACAGATCAAACTTTTTATTATCGAAATGATTCGAACTGTTTCAAAGACCCAACGTGCATTTTTTTTTTGCATTGGGCTCTTTCATCAACTGATATAAATATCAGATAGTTTGCCATACTTTTTCTTGACAGAAAGATAACGAGATGGCTCCACGTGCTCTGATTCATTATTTGAATGCTGATCCAAGAGCGATACCAAAGTGTTTCAAAGAAGAGTTACCTTGACATAGGTCTGCCTCCGGCCTCCTAGATTAACCTAAGTGAAATGAAGTCTCTATCGCTCCGCTCAAAGAGTCAAATATGAAACTTTATACACCTTAAAGTTCATAGGACGAAAAGATATTAGTTTGAGGCCCTTATACTCATTATGCCTAGCATTGAATGGGCTGGGTATTTACCTTATCAATTATGAAATCAACGTTGGGTTCCATTTGTAGCCTAAAATCGGCACCCAAATCGGACCGAACCAAAAGTCAGGCTATTTTTCTCTTGTTTCCTCGAATACATAGAGTAAGACCCAGATTTCTCCATAAGATCAATTCTGTTGATTGTATGATGGACTCCCCTGAAAAACATTGGCGCGCGTGTAAACGAGGTGCTCTACCTAACTGAGCTATAGCCCTTGTGCTACCTATTTTAGCATGTAAAGAATTTCTTGTCAAGATGAATATCCCACATGATAGCTTCGGATCTGTTTCCTGCCAGGCCAAGGATTGGTATTGCGTAGAAATAAGATTCCGTCTATAATCAATCCATCGATATGATGGGTCCCTTTTGTTTCTCTTTGTGATGATAAATGACCTACTTAACCCAGTGGTTAGAGTATTGCTTTCATACGGCGAGAGTCATTGGTTCAAATCCAATAGTAGGTAGAACTTATTAGATACCGGAGGCACTGGTATCTAATAAGTTTTGCTAACCACCATCTTTTTTATTTATTCCCCCGACTCCTCGGATTCTAGTTCTTTTTTGGTTGGACCAGAGTCCCATTACATTTAGGGGGATTCAATTGGCAGAATCCAAATACGTCGGATAAACGGAACTTCTTTGGATTATTTGGGCACACCAAGGAATTACAAAATAACATCGAGAGTCTCGACGCGTGTCCGAGCTCGTCTGACAGCTAAATTTGCCTCAATTGTTTGTCTCTTGCCTTCAGCTCTACTCAAGTTAGCTTCAGTTATTTCAAGAGTTTGCTGAGCTTCTTGTGGATCAATGTCACTATCCTTTTCCGCATCATTTACTAAAATGGTGATCTCATTATTGCCTATTCTAGCGAAACCACCCATGAGAGCTATTTTTACCCATTGGCCGTTAAGACGTATTTTCAAAATACCTATATCTAGAGCTGTGGCAATAGGGGCGTGATTTGGTAATACACCAATTTGGCCACTATTAGTAGATAAAATGATTTCTTTCACTTCTGCATCCCAAACAATTTGATTAGGAGTCAATACACAAAGATTAAAAGTCATTTCTGGTTCTCCACTTCTAAGTTCATAGCCTTCGCGGTAGCTTCATCGATGGTACCTACCAAATAAAAGGCCTGCTCAGGAAGACCATCTAATTCTCCGGAAAGGATCAGTTGAAACCCCCTAATTGTTTCTGCTAGACCAACATATTTCCCTGGAGAACCAGTAAATACTTCTGCTACGAAGAAGGGTTGTGATAAGAAACGTTCCATTTTTCGTGCTCTTGCTACGGTTAAACGATCCTCTTCCGACAATTCGTCCAACCCAAGGATAGCTATAATGTCCTGAAGTTCTTTATAACGTTGTGAAGTTTGCTTAACTCTTTGCGCAGTTTCGTAATGTTCCTGACCAACAATCCGCGGTTGTAGCATAGTTGACGTGGAATCTAAAGGATCTACTGCTGGATAGATCCCTTTGGCAGCGAGTCCTCTTGAGAGTACGGTAGTCGCATCTAAATGTGCAAATGTCGTAGCAGGGGCGGGGTCGGTTAAATCGTCCGCCGGTACATAAACTGCTTGGATAGAAGTTATGGATCCCTTTTTGGTAGAAGTAATTCTTTCTTGCAAAGAACCCATTTCTGTACTAAGGGTAGGTTGATAACCCACAGCAGAAGGCATTCTGCCCAATAAGGCGGATACTTCAGATCCTGCTTGTACAAAACGGAAAATATTGTCGATAAATAGAAGGACGTTTTGTTTATTAACATCTCGGAAATATTCCGCCATGGTTAGGGCAGTCAAACCAACCCTCATACGAGCTCCCGGCGGTTCATTCATCTGCCCATAGACTAGAGCTACTTTTGATTCTGCAATATTTTGTTCATTAATCACTCCAGACTCTTTCATTTCCATGTAAAGGTCATTCCCTTCACGAGTACGTTCGCCTACTCCGCCAAATACGGATACACCCCCGTGAGCTTTGGCAATGTTGTTGATCAATTCCATGATGAGTACTGTTTTACCCACTCCAGCTCCACCGAATAGTCCTATTTTCCCCCCACGACGATAAGGCGCTAAAAGATCCACTACTTTAATCCCGGTTTCAAAAATAGATAATTTGGTATCTAATTCTATAAAGGCAGGCGCAGATCTATGAATAGGAGATGTTTTTCGAGTATCTACAGGACCTAAATTATCAACAGGTTCTCCAAGAACGTTGAAAATTCGTCCGAGAGTCGATCCACCGACTGGAACACTTAGAGGAGCTCCCGTGTCAATCACATCCATTCCTCTCATCAGACCATCTGTAGCACTCATAGCTACAGCTCTCACTCGATTATTTCCTAATAATTGCTGTACCTCACAAGTAACATTTTTTTGCTGGCCGGCAGTATCTTGCCCCTTCACTACCAAAGCGGTGTAAATATTAGGCATCTTGCCTGGGGGAAAGGATACATCTAGTACCGGACCAATGATTTGAGCGATACGCCCCGGTTTTTTTTCTTCAAGTGTGGAAACCCCAGGACCGGAAGTAGTAGGATTGATTCTCATAATCATAAACAAGTGAAAGAGGTCGAAATTTTTTACAAACAAAAAAAAGAAAATGTTCGGTAGCGCGAGCGAGAGCAAGTGGCTCGGTTAATTCAAAAAGAAATGGGAGTTAGTACTTCATTTTGATGGTCGCATCCAACCGAATCCAATTCCATTGTTTACTCATTCAATGCGTGAATTTTCAAGTTCAACCAACCCCAACCTATTTTCAAAATATCAAGTAGATGGAGAAGAATCATGCATGAGGAAGTGTTTCATTTCTCTATCATTCTAAGCAATCCCATCCATATTATCTATGGAATTCGAACCCGAACTCTATTTCTGATTCAGTATTTCATTTCTATCTCAGTGGCCGTTGTTTCTTATTTCAGTATCTCAATTTCCGCCTATTCTTTTTTTACCTTACCTTTTCATGAACGAATTCCGGATAGTTTCATATCTAGGATTTACATCTACAACATAGATCACTGTCAAGAGTGAATTTCTTATTAGTTAGATAGTTA